AGAGGGACTTGAACCCTCACGATTTTGAAAGTCGACGGATTTTCCTCTTACTATAAATTTCATTTTTGTCGGTATTGACATGTAGAATGGGACTCTATCTTTATTCTATTCGCATCTGATTAATCAGTTCTTCAAAAGATCTATCAGACTATGTATGATGGAGTAAATGATTTGATCAATGAATATTCGATTCTTTTTTCAACTTGGAGATATTGGAATCGATTCATAACAATTCGTTCATTTTTATATATCATTTTATATATATAAATATCAAAAAATAGAGATTCGCCAAAGTGCTCCTTATACACGGATTCAAACAGCAATTCAAAATTTCGATCTCTTTCTTTAGGGCAGCATTTTTTAAAGAAAGTGTTAGTTGGTATTTTCAAACCGGGCCACCGCCTTTTTTTGAAACATTTTGCGCCCTGGAATGAGGGATCTTTAATATGCCTATTCCGACGAAATGCTATTGATTTTAGGAGGAGGACGACAGTTCACATTATTTTCTGCGTAAGAAATAGTCGAATGAAATGAAAATCGGGAGAAAAGAGTAAGAATTCGAGACGAGACGGTGAGATACAATGTTAATGTTGTATTTGTCTTAGTTTACCAACCAGCCAAGAAGAAAAAAAGAAAGTAAATGCTTACTACTATGCTAGAAGTTCAAGATTTTTTGACTCTGAAGAGGGAAGAAGAGAGTAATCTAAAAAAAAAAGGATTTGATGGATAAGTTAGTCAAAATAATGGATTCTCTTTGGGAGACGGAGTCCATTTATAAGGAGCTAACGCCCCAAGGGACATTGCAAAAAATGAAAAGGGCACTCTTTCACTCTACCTTTCCGTTTTCCTCGATGTACCGCTCATGGATTCCCAAACCAAACAAACCTGGGGAGCTGCGAGCCATTACCCAGCCCAACAAGGCTGATACCATTGGTTTGGATGCGCTTTCTCAGTTATTGAATATTGTCTTTGAAGAGATTTTTTTGCCTCAATCCGACTGATAGGGTTTAGGAAAGGTCGAGGTCCTATTACTTTCTTCCTTGAAGTCCAGCGCTGGGGTCTGGTTGATAAACTCATTAAGTCAGATATTGTAAAGTGTTTTGATAACATAGATCATGGGCTCAACATCTCAGTTCTTCAATCTTATTTAGGTGAGGAGAACCGTGCCTTCCTTGATCTTATTTTAGTGTTCTTACGAACAGTAATAATCGACAAAACAGCTAAAAATTTTGCAAACTACACGAAAGGCATACCGCTGCTCCCTCTCCTTTACAGGAGAGCATATTCAATCCTCTCCCCCGTGCTAATGAACATCTTTTTGCACCAACTCGATATGAAAATCAATTCCTTTATGCAAATCGAAGAGGGCGTAGGCTACGTTCGGTATGCTGATGACATGATTTTTGCTATCAAAAGGGGAGGAAATTCTGAGGCAGTATATTACAGGGTTAAACAGCTCCTCAAAAAGACCCTGGAAAACCTAAAACAGGCCGAAACCTCTATAGAACTAATCCGAGGAAGACCCCGCAAAATCCTAGTTTGAGGTCTGGTCGCATCAATCAGCTCGCTTGGGATCATGTCTTCTTAGGGCTCCCCTGAAACGCTGGAAGAAGAAATTCACTGTCGAACCCTTAAAGCAACAAGCGAGAATGGACAAGAAAAAGAACCTTTCCACTTTCCTACTAACGCTTTTCTCTTTAATCAAAATCCATCCGTGTAGCCTTTGCTTTCTGTTGTTCTTATCAGTACAGTGAACAAGAAATCATCAGCGATTTTCAGAACCTTACCCGGGTTAGAGTAAACGAGTTTTTTAAAGCCTATAGACATAAGATTCTCAACAAGAAAGGAGCGAAGCCGCTTGACCGAGTGAAAGAAGGGAAAGACAGACGGCAGAAAGCAAGCAATGCCTTCCAACCAGCTAACCCGCGGAGTTGAACACAAGCCCTTTTTAGTCAAGCTTCGGCCAGGAGATTGATAGAAAAACCTTGCCTTTCCTTTATAGTACTTAATGGGATACGATCAACATCAACGATAGCACCCAGAGGATACTAAACCTTGGATGGAAGCCCCTTTCTTCTATTCGGCCAGGGAAGTTGGTCAATCTTTAGCCAAAAGGCGGGGAAAGAGGTAATCTAGCTTTAACTTGAAGTACTATGAACCAAACAGTTTACTAAAACTATTCCAGTGTTGGGGCTCACATCGCTTCGGCCTATCTAGAGCGCTACTTGGTGTGGGGGAGGACGGTCAAAATGGTCGGCCCATCAATTATCAATTGCAAGCAGCCAAAGCTACGGCAGTAACCGTCGTTTCAGTAATCTATGAGTCTTTTCGAATATGTTCAAAGTCGAAAGCCAACCTCGACAATTCCGATCCCCGGTAAATAACTCATAATAAGTCCCCGTCAGTCCCATGTCCAGCCGGAGGACAGACTCTTCGTATCAGAGTGGAGTTCTGGTAAGGGGGGGTGGGACCTTACCTTCCCTGCCAATTGCTAAGAGGAATTAGTTCAAGAAAGAAAAAAAGAAAGGCTGTCCTACGAGAAGGTAATAAGCTCTATAAGGGCTGGAGCTTACTCTACTTGCTATAGTGGAAATCAAAATACAGAGGCCGGTCCTACCCGGTACCGTCTTCAAAAAGTAATTAAGGTAAGAGAATCCCGTGTTCTTAGAGCAGAGCCATTCCTGGAATCTTTCCCTTGGCACGATAGATTAGATAGAATTAGAATACGGTAAAAGAGTTAGTTTATTATTTCTTCATTCTATATACCAAATGAAAAAAGAGAAAGAAAGTCTAAAGTAGTGATTTCATGGACTAGACTAGTCGTGAGTAATTCCGTGAGCATCGGCAAAGGAGAGGAGATATATTGATTAAAAGCTTGTTGCTGGCCTCGGCTTGCCCATTCCCTTGGGCGTAGTATGGAGTCAAGTTTTGGATGGTTATGCCATATTCCTCTGCGAACGCCCTTACCTGCCCCCCGGTAAACACTGTCCCCTGGTCAGCTACGATGGTCTCGGGTATCCCGAACCGATGGACAATATATGTTTTGATCATTTCCACAATCTCCTTCTGATCCACTGACTTCATGGGAATGGCCTCGACCCATTTAGTAAAGTAGTCCGACAACAATATAACAATGTCCCTTCGATTAGGCATAGTTTGAACTCGGATCCCTATGGAATTGCTTTATATGGTCCGGGTTTGCCCCTTTTTCGTAAGGCTGGGCTGGTGACCTTTCCGATGTTGCGATGATCTGGGTGGCTGCCCCTGCTCGGGAATGGGTCCATATGTGGGTTCAGGAGAAGGAGGACTTCGACTCCCAACTCTTTCTTGATCAGGGAGTTGCTGCCCAAAATCGAATGACTTGTTGATTCCTTGCGAGAAGTAAGAAAACGTTAGTTGATGCCCACCATCGGACATACTCCAAGACCATCTTGCCCTCTCTGTCAACAACATCGAAAAGATTAGGACGAAGGAGCTCTCTTCCAGATTCAATTATCGGAAGAAGATTGTCATAAGATGCTTCTACGCATCAGACTAACTAGAGTTCATGCTTTCCTGCGTGAGACAAAGGAAGCCAATTTTCTTACTCGGCGGGAAGGTAAATGTTGGACTTTTTCTCCCTCTCAAAAGAAGGTTTATTTCAGCTATATATAGAAAAATAACAATCACATTCGGCGAAGCCTCACATCCTGTTCCTGTTGTGTTGCCTTAGACCAGGGAAGATTAGTTTCTGGTGGAAAACAAAGCTATTGATCCAGTTGAGACAGCTCAACATGCTAATTCTAGCATCTTTTCATAGGTTTTTGCTGACTCTCTCCTCTGATAAAAGAGTTTACCATCTGGACCTGGAGCTTTCTAAATTCCTTTCCTAAAGCTTTTGAAGAAAAAGCGAATCAGAGCCATGCGAGGGAGGACAGTGAGCACTATTAGATAAATGAGGTAATAGAAGTCAGACTTCTCTGCAGGCCTCATATTAATCTTAGAAAAGAGATGCTTCTTTCTCATGTTCATTGACGGAAGTCTTTGGCTAACCATTTCTACTTCTCAAAAAAAGAATACCAAGACAGCTATTCAAACGCTTAACACATGCAATTCTAATTATATTCATTAAGGAGTCCAAGCGAAAGCTAGATTCGTTTTTTGACCTGAAAGCAAAGTAAGGCCACCGGAGGAGATCAGGGACTGACGAGATATCATCAATGGAGGAGTGCAGGCATTACTTTACAATTCAAGATGGGTTTTCGACTTTCAAAAGTTTGAGTGGCTAGGAAAAGGCCTGAAAGACGAAGGAAAACTCAATGAAGAACAAATTCATAGCTATCTACCGTGCACAAGGGATAGTAGATCGTAGACTCTTTACCTCATGGTTGTCTTTCGTTGTGCTAGCCCTCATCAGGGAACCATAGTGTAGACCTCGAGAGGCGGAAGGTTCATCAACTCTTTTTCCAAAAAAACTCTTCTTAGTGCATCGAAATTTCCTATTTGAGTTTAGCAGACTCGTTCACATTTAGCTACCATTCATTGCCAACCCAACCAATCGATGTGGAAGACTTCGCGGAATAACAACTCTTAGTCTTCTTACGTTCCTGTTGATGAGGACGCAAGCACATCCCTTTCTTAGCCGCAGGATCAGCAACTCCCGACCGATTCCCTGCAACAAGCACGGTTTTCGCTGCAATCCTAGATATCACTAGGCAACACTCGGACTCTTTTCTTTATGGGGGATCTTGCTTAAGGAGCGGACAAAGGGAAAGCTAAGCTAGTCTTCTTACCGATCCGTAGCTTTGGTGAGCGAGAAGCAGCCAGGTATAGGAGAAGGAGCGGTCGGGGTGGGGAAAAAGCACTCATAGAACGACTTTTTGAAGAGCTAATTTGTGCACCTGAAAGGTTGGGTTTCAGTATCCCAAACAAAACGTACTATATGATGTTTTTGATCCCATATTGTTCATCCGTTTACGTAGAGGCAAAAAGTGTCTTTCCAGAAGGTACACAGAAATGGTAAATCTTTATCAAAGCAATCTGGACTAGCTCAAAAAGGTGTAATTCCATGTTGGTTCGGTTCCTCCACTAGCTGAAGCGGATTGGTCAAAAAGACATTTTATAGCCTGAAAAACGGGAGTTAACAACCGCCCCGGCCCAAACATGAGCCGAAAATCTTGTTTCTACGCTCATCAGTCGAGAAAGTTTTCATTGTCCGGCTAGCCCTAGATCTTAATCTTTTGACTTGGTAGGGACAATGCCCTTTGAGGTAGAGTGAGAGGATGAAACTTCAGAACACCTGGATCAAGTCCAAGTAAATGAGCCCTCTTTAGGAGGTAGTATATACTTCTGGACCCATTGGGAAAGGAAGACTCCCTAGCTCGATTTTCGAAAAGCTCTCTTTTGTGTGCCCGCTAAAGGCGCCTTTCTTTAGTCTTTACTTTACCTGTGGAATCGGAAAAGTTTATTTGCAAAGGTTATTCTACCTACCGCTCCGTGGGCTAGGAAAAGTCCATGCAAAAAGGAGAATACATGACTGAAGCGAAGAAGTCTAAGCTGGATCCAGAAAGAGTGATAGACTTACCCTACCCCACCAGACAAGATCTCAGCCAAATGAGCCTGATCGTAACAAGCTTTGATTAGATCAATAAGACTAAAAAGATGGAGATTTGCTCTCTACTAGCAGCCCCGCTCATAGAATGGATCGCTCAAGAAGAGCACGGGCATAAGATAGCGAAATTTTATACTCTCGCGAAGAGATCTAGAAAATGGAATGAAACTCGTGATTTGATGATTAAAGATCAACCTAGTCAACGTGGCCTATGAAAGCGCTTTCATATCGATTATTTAAGAAGGAAAGGTGAGAAAGGGCTTTCTTTTCTCGTGCCTTTGACGCTGGTGCCAAAACAAAAGCATACGAAGAAATAGCAGATTTCACTTCTTATGAGCCGAAGACAACCTGTGTCACGCGCTTCTTTTATTCTTTCGGTCGGACAGCTTGGAAAGAAAAGAAATGAAGTCGACTGTAGAGAAAGAACAGAAGAAATCATTTAAAACAGCGCTGAAAGACGTGAAAGAAAGTCAAAGCTTGGACCCTCGGTGACTCAACCTACCTTGCTTGACATAGGAAATTCCCCTTCTCAGGTCAACTCCTAGTCATACTGACTTGGTAGCAGATTCTCGGCATCCCATCTCAGAAGGTTTCGCTTTTGCACTACTATTAAGAGCGCATTCTCCTCCCGAACAGTGGAACATTTTGGCATCAATCCAATTTCCCTTAATCGACTTTTTCAATACTTTTTATGGAAAGACAGGAATGGTTAAAAAAAAATGTCAGTTCCTTTGCCCGAGATTAGACAGTCAAAGAAAGGCTAACCCCATCTTCTTGCAATGGGCGGAATCGATGCAGAGTTAGCACCAACCTTTTTTGGATTCCTCTCTACCTTTTTGAATAAAGGTCTCCGCTATAAACAAACCGGTTAATCGAGTGCCTTTACTAGCTTTCTGCTTGAACTGTATTCTTTTTCACGCATCTCTTTCTAGTGGACGGGGCGTCAAAGCCTAGACCAAAGGTGCCTAATAGCGTAGGGAGACTCATCGGGTAGCAAATCCCATCCTCAGCTAAACCAAGCCCCGGGTGGTAGCCTAATCGAAGAAGTTGAGCTTGTGCCCAAGCCCACCTTTTTCTAAAATATCAACGTGGTCTCGAGGAGGTTTGGAACCCTCATCGCGAATTTCATGTGGGATATCCACCAAAGGATACCAAGAATGGTCGTGGATCAATACAGGATCGAGGAGAAGGGACTGCACGTCGAATGAAGCTTGGGTTGACGGGGTCGCTATCAAGGTAGAGACATCATCCGTTCATGGGAAACTGAATACTGATATGATATGAGGATGCCACAACCAAGTTGGCGTGGATCCAAGGTCATTCTAGCAACATTTTAGATTGTAGTATATCCGCTACATGGAATAGAGTTGACCGAACAAGGGGTCCCACTTGGAGATTCAGTCGAACTACTATACCTTGCGCGGTTCGAGTGGTCCGACGTCTTCTTTTATTTAAGACTGATCTTCCTTCCCCCTTGCCTTTAGAGCTGGGGCAACAAGCATGCATGAACCATTTCACGAAGTATGTGTCCAGATAGCCCAAAGTCTCGATAGTTAGCTCTCGGTCTTCCGGTTAAAAAACAACGTCGATGATTGTGGGTGCACTATTACGCGGTGGGGATTGTCACTTTCCATGAATTTCCCATTTCTCACTCAACGATGGAACTTTGCTTATTTCTTTTTTTAAGGATCGACGAATCAAATGAGATTTTTGTTCCTCTCCCTATCGGTCGAGCTGCGAAGCTCCTCTGTTTTTAGCTTGACGAGCTACTTGAGTTTCCGAAAAACGCATAAACCCCGGGATTTTCGTAAAAGAAAAGAGGAACGAGTGCCAAGGGACTTGAGTGACTCGCCCTAATCAATAAGCGGGAGAGGGACGAAGAAACTCGATCGGCTACTAGAGACGAGCAAGAGCCAGGGACGCACTCGACGAGCAGACGAGGGACGAGTGGTAGAAGCCGACAAAGAGTAGTGATAGTGACGGTTCAGTGAAGTCAAGTCTATTAGGGGCTCCCTGACGATCCCGAACCTTCCAAAAGTGAAGGGTATGTTTCTTGGCACTCTCTTTCTTTGTTATGCCAACCTAAAAAGAGAGAGGGATACGGAGCTTGACTTGAAAACAAACAACTCTGCCCCCCCTATCACAACAAGGCGGATAGGGGACTTTTTTCCTTCCTTAAGTCCAGGATACGAAAACAATTCCTCCCCACTAAAAAGAGCGATAGAGAGTGGATTGAAGGTTCGATAGTGTCGAGAAGGTATTAGCCCCTTACTCACCTCTTCAACATCTCGAAAAAGGCCCTATTAGTTAAGCTCTTTCGTAAAAGCACCATTGGGCGGTGGTTCCTCTCTTTTTCTCTTTCACCTCGAACAAAAAATCGATCTCGCCATCAGCTCGACTAAGAGTTCCGAATCGAAAAAGTAAACTGAACGTCGACTTGATGATGCAAAGTCGAGGGGAACCGAGTGCCGAAAAAAACCGGTTTAGGTAAATCAAATATCTAATGCGCTCCCCGTCATGTTGACTATTATTCAAAATCAAGTAAGGAAGTCCTTTTCTTGACTTGGCCTGCGTGCATTATACCTACCCCCTTTTTAAAGAACTTGATTTCAATCTCAATAAAGAAATGAAAGCAACACTCTTTGCTTGTTGTCCTCTTACTCTTTGAGTCTGCCTTGTGGAGGTCTCTCGGGTGTCTACGGCAGATCCGATCAGTCTCGTGATGAAGAGAAGTCTTTTCCGATCTTCCACTAAGAAAAGAAGGGTATCGTCACGACAACTCAATTTGCCCGGTAAACTACTCGGGGCTCCCCATGGTTTAGTAAAAAGGAGGGGAGATTTGATCTTCATCCGGGGGTGAATTTCATTCATTATGAACTCAAAAGTGTAAGCCTGATTAGTGAAGTCTTAAAAACTTCATAGAATTCAATGAATGATCAGCCATTCCATTTGTGCTTGAAGCAAGTAGGCGACGCGAATCTATGGTTTCTATGTTTCAATGGGATACCAATTGCTTGGATGCCCTTGTTTGAAAGCCTCGAGATGATTTGCGGAAAAAATGCTTTCTAGGTTTGTCTTGTGTCTCCGTAACAAATGGTCCATTTATTGATGGGCGAACGACGGGGATTGAACCCGCGCGTGGTGGATTCACAATCCACTGCCTTGATCCACTTGGCTACATCCGCCCCTACCCCCGCACAGGTTTCAGTCTCGAGATACGATCAGATCCTTACCCTATGACCGCTATCAAAGAGAAGCTTTTTCCTATACGAGAGTTGCAAGTCTATTGTTGTGTTTTGGAATTAGGGGAAGCAAAGCTTCAACAAGTCGGCCGCTTCCTGGCAAAGCTTCAAACAAAGAGGTTAGGCTGTTCACACTTGGGCAAAGACGACTGACTTTGGAAGCGGAACACGAACCTATTTCCGCTATTCCGGGTTCTTATTGAGCGTAGCGAAATCAAGGTTTATGATAAAGTCAGCGAAGTTTCGATGGTGTTCTACCTTTGCGTAGTCTCGGTCCACAGTGGAAGGCTCCGCACCTGAGCCTCGTTAGACTCAGCGGAAGTGTAAGGTGTAAGTAAAGAGAATAGAAGAAGAGATTCAGTCTGTCCCTTAGCCTAGTCTATATCTACAGCTGACGCAACTCCGTACCGACGCCTCACTACTACTTAATTAATTAACGGCTAAGCGATTTCATAACCTGAGCTTTCCTTAACCAGCTGACCTGACTTCGTAACCTGGGACTCCCTTTCTTTCTTTATAGTTCGACTAAGTGACTTCGTAACCTTAACTATCTTTCTTTCTTACTTTAGCATAGGCCTTCGCCACTTCAAACGGCCCCTCTTTTCTTTTTTGAATTAGAAAGAACGGGGCCTCACTTAACTATTTGTATAGGATGAACAGCAGGGAGGATGAAAGACAAAGAAAGGGATCAGGGGGCTTTATGATCGGAGAAAGGGAAGGGGCGTGGTTGGTGTGTCACTGGGTCGGTGGGGGAACCCGTAGGAAGGGGGGACGACCCGCCGAATTCACATCAGAAATCGCCAACATAAACACAAACGAAATCGTCGAATTGCGTATAGAAACAAAACGAACCACTTCTATTCTCGGAGCTGAGGTATATGAAGAATGGCTTTTTGGTCCCTTTCGTCCAGTGGTTAGGACATCGTCTTTTCATGTCGAAGACACGGGTTCGATTCCCGTAAGGGATAGGTACTCCCGGCCGCTTTCTCTTAGTGTTCATTGCTGAGTGATCGCTCGCTATCTGGCTGGAAAAGGTGGTCCGGAAGCTTCCTCTCTCCCAGCAAGCAAGACGAGATCACCACTTTTCTCAGTAATGGACTTCCTTTCATTCTTCCTTACTTAGCCTTAGATGTCCTTTCATAGATTCTCGAACCTCAGACGAAATCTCCATGCATGCGTTCTTTCTTTCCACATCTCTTTTTTTTCTTTTGGCCGTTTTTGTTAGGCATTGAACCCCACCTTAGGTGCTGAGTAGTGTCCCCCCCTCCCTAATACCTAAAAAAAAGTTCCGTCTATGGAGCCTAAAGCTTAAACCATGGCATGGCAGTAAGCAGTAAGTGGGCCTAGTCTTTGCCCAGTCTTCGCCTTCTTCAGTGGCCAAGTTGAAGCGTTCAACGTCGGCCTACCACCTTTCTTTTTCAAGGTTGAGCTTCTTCAATTCAAGTAGTGTCTTTTTCCTATTCTTATTGGTAAATAGCGTCTGGAAGCGAAGGCATTATTGAACGAAAGAGATGCCGGGTCGGTCAATTGCATTAGGTAGGAGATGCAGGACCTGTCTTAACCGCAAGTGCATTCGCTATTCGATTCCATCCTCGATCCCACCCTATTAAACTTCCCAAGTTTTTCTCTCTTTTTGACTTTTAAGTGAAAAAAAAGGGGGGGGGGTGACAATCGGTAGACTTTCTTTTCTATGTCGCCGTCTCATCAATGAGCGTAGATTGATAGAGATGGCTTTTGTGCTGGTCAATCTGTATCCCATTCTTCAGGTATAGTTTTGTTTGATCACAGATCGGCAGGTGATCCATCCTTTCGCCCCCTTTGGTCAGTCAGTCGTCTTGATCCGCCAGAGGGTCTTGAGCTAGCTTCCTTGAAGAGGCTTGATGGGAAAGAGAGGTAAAAGAACCTAAGGAAGGTACCTCACAAGCTCTTGGATTCCATGGCTAAGGCTTACTTTGGCTGATTTTAGGTGAGGGTGGAGGAGTAGGATAGGAGGTGAGTGGTTGATAGAACCTCAGGATTCTAGGGAGATTTTGGCAATAAGGGTGGTGCTAGGGCTCAAGACAATTTGGAAGGGGGAGTTGGATCATAAAGAAGAGTTTCTTCCTTTGTTTGAAGAGGAAGAATCCTACCGGACTTGAGATAGGAATGGCTAAACTGATTGTCCCAGGAAGAAAGCTAATGAAAGCAAAGGTCAAGAATATCTTGGTTTAACAGAAGTTAGTCAAAATCTCGCTTGTCTCTATCGTACTATGATTGCTAGATGGCATTCCAAGCTCCTTAATCAAATTCCTATCGAACGAGAATGAGTAGTACCGCGTTTGAGGGTATGGAGCATTTTTGAATCGAGTCTTTCAAGAAGTTATATAAATTGGATTGGCGCCATTGACGATGCCGTTTTGGGTGACTTTTTCGTGCTTGTCCTTGGAAATCAGAGACAAATGTTCGGATCAACCCCTTTTTCTAAAGAAGAGATTGAAGAAGCGGTGTTCAATCTAGAGGAGATCTTACTAATAATCAAAAAAGAAATACGATGGTTTTTCTTTAGGGTTTATTCAGGCTTTGTTAGAAGTGGATCTCATCAAGTTATGGAAGAGTGTTGGCATTGAAAATGATTGGGTATTAAAAAAAATACCTAATCATTTACAGGAAATTTTTTTTTGTTATATAAAATAAGTACCCGAAAAAACAAAGCCACCTATCTATTAATAATAATCAAAGGGCTTCTTTATAAACCCAACAGTGAAGGGATTTGACGAGACAGCGGTTCGGGTTGTTTAACCCTGCAGCCCCATTTTAGAAGTGCGTTTGAACAATACCTCTCTTGGTACTTATCCTTTCATTTAAGAAAGGCTCGAGAGACCTACTTGCCACGTGGCAAGAGGCCATTAGCCAAAAAAACAGTGATAAGATCTCAAAAGAAAGAAGAGTATTCGAATCCGGGTCCCCTATGATACTTGGCACGAAGCCATGGGTCCTAAGGGAGATTGGAAGAGAAATCCGATCTCCACTCTCTCAAAGAAATACGAAGGCTATAAATAGGATATAGAAACCTCACATATACATGCGCACAAGTTTTTTTACAAACGACTTCACACTTGGAGCTTTGAGGAGGCACTCAAGTGCTTGAAGGAGAAAGAAAGAGAAGCTCTCAGTAGGATAAGGAGGAGATTCAGTCCCCAAGAACCCAAAGGACAAAGACAAGGTAGCAAGGCCTCGAAGACCGGAATTCTTGCATCTTCTTCCCTATTCTTCTTCTCATTTTATTCTCTTTAAAAATGTAAAGATCTCCCGGCACTCAAAAGTCTTAGAATCAAATGTCTTCTCCTATGGTATATGTTATGTTCGAGAAAGCCGAGAGGACTTCCCAGGAGTGTGTAACCCACCACCATCTTAATAAAGACCCTAAAGGGAGATTGTTGTGATCACTTTTCTTGTGTGAATCTTTCTTTCATACCACCAGGAAGCCTAGCTTTCACAAATAAACAAGGGGAAGAAAGCAAAAAAAAAGGATGAAGACATATGAATCCACCAATTACGACAAAGTTGACTTGCGTCAACCTCGAGCAACGACATTGGGATAGGACTGGGTTCCCCACTCTCAGAAGCCGAATTTGGAGCGGGCAAGTTCAATGGGACGGGCACTTCCGCACTAGGTGATCTCCGTCTTATATCGTCGGCCTCCCAGAATGGACGAAGCAGATTCTATATCTCTCGTTTCATCGGGAGACTTTGGATAACGCTGGCATTTATGGTGCTGTCCGAGTCGCGCAAGAGTCTTACCATAGGGACGCAAACATTTATTGTTAGGGGGGCTTGTGAGTAGTGGAGCTGGGTGACGAATACCCTAAATTGGAAGAAAAAAACCTTGTGGGACCTGAAGAAAATCGCCGGCCTTCCTATTTATGGCCAAGTTTACGACGAGTACACTCCTTGGAATGAAGAGTTGTACGGCTTCGACGAGATTTCGAAAGAGAAGTACCATTCGGAGTGTGCCCGGGAACTCTTCGCGAAGTACCAACGCTTGGCGCTTCGTAATCAATATACAAAAGTTTACCATCACGTATGGGTTCAATTGAGAGACAGGCCCCACAGCCTAATAGAGCCAAGAAGAAAGGTATGTCAGAGACGGCCTACTTCCATTCTACCACAAGTCCAGCGGCATAATATGCTGGAGAAGAAGAAGTCCTTGCTGCTGCGAAGCCCGACTCCGGAATTCTCAAGTGAGACGACTTAGCCGCATTCTTGGCTCTCTGGTTGAGCCGCTTTGTCCTTCCGAACAACCGCAGCAACGTCCAACGTCATTCGCCCGGAAACATTCGTCATGGCCGGGTTCTTGGTGCAGGGAAAGAGAGTAGCCATAGCTCCGGCCGTCCTTGCCAGCATTTATTACGGTTTGGGCGCTGTTGCCCAAGAGAAAGAGGGTCCAGGCCAGTGCAATGCGGAATTCCCGGTCCACTACTTCTATGCATGGCTAGACCGGTATTTTCCTAAGCTGTATATGAAGATTGCCGCTTCCGCACCTGGGAAAGCGGAAAGATTATGCCCCGGAGATGCTTGCAATTGAGAACATTGAAGCCGGGAAGTTCGATGCGAAGATAGCCAGGCTCTTTATTTGTCATCCGATGAGCTTCACGTGGCGGCCCTACAAGCTTGGTCGACAAGGTCGATGAAAAGGGCCCTTGCTACTTATTGCTGTTGTGAAAATGCATCAAAGATAGTATCTGATCTGATCCCCATGCGATGCGGCATTCTGACGTTACGGCAGGGCAACGTACGTGCTTCGGGCAGAACCGTCAAATCCCCCCCGGTTTGCAAGACAATTTGGTTTTGACTAATGAATTCCGGCACCCGGTCACGACGTCAATCAAGCGCGTCATCTTTAACCTTTCGGAACTGGCGGGGTACTGGGCACATATGATGAGAAAGGGCACCGGGGCTCCTTTCGTGATAATGCCGGATGGCAGAGAGGGCAAGATGGTCTTGGAGTATGTCCGATGGTGGGCATCAACTAACGTTTTCTTACTTCTCGCAAGGAATCAACAAGTCATTCGATTTTGGGCAGCAACTCCCTGATCAAGAAAGAGTTGGGAGTCGAAGTCCTCCTTCTCCTGAACCCACATATGGACCCATTCCCGAGCAGGGGCAGCCACCCAGATCATCGCAACATCGGAAAGGTCACCAGCCCAGCCTTACGAAAAAGGGGCAAACCCGGACCATGAAAGGAAAGGGAGGTTCAGCACCCGTCAGCCAGCATGCATCCCCCATCAGGGAGGAAAGAGGAAGTCCCATCATTTCTTCAGCACCGTTCTCGGCTCAACGGATGGTGACTCGAAGTATGAGGGCCCGCCAAACTCAACCGGCTCGCTCACATCTGCGTTCAAGAGTCGTAAGCCGAAACGGCAGCATCAGAGTTTACAGCTTCAGCTCCACCGGCTACACAGGAATCGCCAGCATCACGAGCACCATCCGCAGCACTCAAGGCACCTGAGCAAGAGCAGGCTGCCTCGAAGAAACGGTCGGGCAGAAGGTGGTTTGTGAAGGCCGGCCAAACAAAGGCCGGGAATCAAAACCTCTTGAGGGAGGAAAGAGAGGCGAGGCCCAGATTGGAGATGATCCCGGCGACGATCTACCTGAAGAAGTTGCCGATAGCTACATCGCGAGTCTCTTCCCTTCGGAAGCACAGCACGAATACCGCCATTCTAAAAAAAAAAGTCGAGGAAGAGATGGCTATGTATGAGAGGGCCGTAAAGGACTCTCTTGAGACAACTTTCGGGAGGCCAGTTCAGGCTTTCTTTAGAATTGTTACTGGTATACTGATTTTCGAATGCAATCCATTCGTATTTCATTCTTTTTTTCTTGCCTGAACTTTGCTCTTTTCTTTGCAATACCGAACCGAAGACGAAGGCGAAAGAAGCTCCAGCGGACCCCAAGGATAAGGAGAAAGGAAAAGCTGCCGAGCAACCGGTCGAATCGATTTCGTCCGACAAAGAAATGATCTCCGCACTTCGTCATGGGATGAGGGGCAACTAGAATCCCGACGCTCCTCCTTCTCCTCCCGAGTCACTTCCGGCTTACAGCAGGCTGCTTTCATCCCTCCTTTGGCTGCGATCCTTCGAATTTCACTACCAGTCCAAGCTGAAGAAGTTCAAGAATGGTCCCCCCCCTTACGCAATAGGGGCCGGGGCACCGATCATGTCAAAGCCTCCTGCCGAGCAAATTACTGAAGTTGGTTCTGAGTCGGCTGGTGATCCAGAAAAGGCTGCTGAACAGAGTGTCGAAGGAACACAGCCTACCGAATGTGTTCCGAAGTCCGCGGGTAAAGAAGTTGAAGAGACGGTTCAGTCGCAGCCGAACCGACTGAGATCACAGGGAGCGATCCCCACAGCCGCTAAAGGTAGCTGGAGCCGGGTTTTTTTCGATGTTTTTTCTTCCCTACTTCCGCTGCCAAAGCCTTACTTACTAGACGTCATAGGGGGGCGAGAGAGAGAAAGTCCTCCTTCTCACTCGACTTGCGCGAGTCACTGCCACTCCGTGCGCCATAAACACCACCCCCAATTTATACCGCATTCATCTTTCAGCAAAGTTGCATTGTGCTTTTTCGCATTTGTGTTGGGGAACGTAAAGAGATTTAGTAGGTGATAAGTAGTTCCATAAGTGCAATGGAACAAGTTTCGATTGAGTTAATGATCAGTGGCTTGCTTGCCCCCCTTAAACAAAGGCACATCACTTAGACTGCTAAAAACTGATGCAAGCAAAGTTCCTCAGTACCTATGGGCCGAAGCGTTTCATAAAGCAGTGCATATTAATTACTGATTGCCATCGTCGACTATTGCTGGTGACTCCCCTCATCAAAAGCTTTTTCAAAAGATTCCAGACTATTCCTATTTCAAAGCCTTTGGATGTCTCTGTTTTCCTCATATTGATGCTTCACAAACAAAGAAAGAAGTTTTCTCAAAAGAAAATCGTTGGATATAGTAACATAAAGGGCAGTTTTGTTTGATTTTTGATGAAAGTCGATTTTTCTCTTCTATTCTAGGATTTTCGGATTCGGCTCCAATTTAGGGGGAGAATCGTCGAGCAGCAGCAGCTGAAAGCCATTCATGAATTTCAGCCGTTACAGCAGCCCACGTTCCGGCAGTGTGGTCAGACGTTGCTGCAGTCCATGTCCTCCACACCTCAGCCCCAACCACAACCAACATAGGGGGCTCTACAGCGGTCCTCCGCGTCTCAGCAGCAGCAACCTGGAGTGACACGTTACAGCAGCATTCATCTTCGGATTTTCAGCAGCCCATGCTCAGGCATGACCAGTCCACGTCACAGCCCATTCTCAGACTGACAGCCTCTACGATAAGCAAGTGAATGCTGGTATCCAATCAATTGTCTGAAGCTCCTGAGTCTCAGGGCCCCTTATATCCTTCTCCAAATCTCAGAAGATCCACACTCCTATTGAGAGATTTTTCTCCTATGGTTCCTACTTTTTCTTACCTATCGAGCTTGAGCACAAGTCTTTCAAAAATCTCAAAAATCATGTGTTATCTGACGATAAAGCAAAATCTTCTGAGAATTGGAAACGAAACGAGCTATGTTAGACTTTCATTACAAACAAGAATAAGGATGCTCTTCAAAAGAATGAGACCTGGGATCTTGTCTTTCCACCATCTGACAAAAACATTGTTGGGTCAAGGTGGGCTTACAAGATCAAATACAAGTAAGATGGTTTTTTATATAGAGGTACAAACTGTAGCAAATTTTCTCACGAGTAAGAAAGCTCGCCTGCTTGCTCAAGGCTATGAAAAAGAGTATGGTCTTTATTATGCCGAGACGTCACCTTCAGTCCAGTTGCTCTAAATGGTACCATTCGCACCCGCTTACATTCAGCACGGACCCAACTTTCATCCCAGTTAGACGTCAATCAAGCTTTCCTTCACGGAGATCTCAAAGAAGAGGTCGAGGCCAACCCCCGGTTATGAAGACTCTATTCATCCAGACTATTTGTGTAAGCTTTCAAAGGCTCTCTATGGACTCAACTCAAAGAGGCTTTGAAAAATTCAGCACAGCACTACTAACATTAGATAGTAGTTCAGCTGGATCACACCAGATTTTTTTGTCAAGCGCTTCAGGTATATCCATCCTTGCCATTGAAGTTTGAATAAGAAAATGAAAAAGACAAATATTACCGGCAATGATTCCGCTGCTATTCATCAAACGAAGCAACATCTTGGCAAGCAGTTTCATATGAAAGATCTTGGTCCTCTAACCGGGATTGAAGTTTCGAAAGTCGACGGCTATGCATCTAACTCAGCAGAAGTACGCCATGGATCTTCTAAGCCGCCATGGAATGCTTCACAGGTTGCCCTGTGTGACTCCAGCTTAATGCCAAGCTGTATTCTCATGATGGTGAGCTGCTATCAGATCCATCGGCCTATAGGAGTATGTATGGTGGGTGGTCTCCAGTACTTTACTCTGACTCGCCCAGAGATTTCGTTTGCTGTTGGACTTGTAGACAAGTTTATACAGTCTCCTCGGGTTTCTCATTTAGTAGCTGATAAACGTATTTTGAGATATCTAAAAGCTTGACTATTCTGGAAACCTTGCCATTACTGTCGAGACCCATTCTATTAGAATAGCTTGGCAACCCCTACCTCTTAAAGCTGAAGTAAGGTATTCATGCTGGTGATCTTACAGCCAACTAATCTCGATGAAGGGGCTCCACTACTGGCTTTTGCTTTTTCTTCGGTGACTCTCAACGAGATTGGAAGAGCAAGAAAGAGACAGGCTCGCTCTAGTGCAGAAGCCGAGTAAAGGGCTCTTGCTGATACTACATCAGAGATTATTTTGTTGGGATGGTTACAACAAGATATGGGAGTCACTTTTTCTGGGCCTACTATTCTCATTTGTGACAACAAGAGTGCTATCCAAATAGCACACAATGATGTGTTTCATGAGCGAACAAAACATATCGAAATAGCCTTACTCACTTAGGGCACTTCGTTCGCCATCACTTTCTACAGGGTTCAATGCCATACATTTCCTCAGAGCTTCAGATCGCGGATCTTCTTACGAAGTCCCACACCACTGTGGGATTCCGATACTTAGTATCCAAACTCCAGATCTTATCCCTTGAGGCATCTTGAGTTTGAGGGGGGGGTGTTAAGCATATTGATTCTGTATCTTCTGTATATAGTAAGTGGGTCTTGCTGTATATAGCACTTACCCTTTTTTTGATGCTTTTTTACATGCAGTGAAATACATAGATTTTCACCCAAATCAAAAAAGAAAAAAAGGAAGGAGACGGAATATGAATGAACTCAAACTACATTTGACTGACTATACTCTCTCTGTCCCCTTTTTTTAGGGTGAGCCTAATATTAATAATAACTCTAAAGGAAAGGATGATACACGTCTTGGAGTTCATTCCCGAGCACAAAAAGCTTTTTTTCTGGAGATGGAGAGAAAAAAGTAAGCGGGGTGCTTGATTTATTTCTTCCTTCCTGCTGTCCCCATTAGTTGATATACGGAATTGGAAAGGAATTCCAGATCATTCTGATTGAAGGCGGGATATGGATGGAATCGAGAGGGAAGAAAGAGTCCGGTTTCAGAGGCTTGATCCACTTTGTAATCATGGATCATGAACAAATCCCTAAATGCTTCTTTATACTGTCGCCCAGGTAGGGAGAACTCTTAGATTCTCGACGTTTTAGAGAGTTTTTATTCAAATCCATCTTCACCTATGTTGTGCCCTTCCTCCCAAAGCATTCCGGCATCTGTTATTCCAGGTCTCACCCTGTGAAGCAAAGTCGGACAAGGGAGAAAGACATGGAATTGATAGGGAACCGTAGCCAAGTGGCTAAGGCATAAGTCTGCAAAACTTCTATTCGTCGGTTCGAATCCGACCGGTTCCTACAGCGCCGCGCCATTCCACCCATCATTTTTTTACATGGTTAGTGTCTCGAACGGGGGCCTCCGCTTGCTCCTTCGTACGTTTGGCTTAGGCCGCCTTAGTTTCCCTTCCTTACTTTATTTCTTTTCTTATTAGCAGTCTGATTTTGTTTTTTAAATGTCTCTCGTTTCTTTTCTCTTTCTTTAGCTGCTATCCTTGCTTCAGCCTTCGTCTTTCGGCTTTAGGACTCACTCAGTCTTCTTTAAGAAATCAAAAGGTATTCCGTGAGTGACTCTTTCCGTCTTTAGTTTAGGTTCATTATGGCAGTTGTTAGTTTCGTCTCTTTCTCAGTTAATTCGGTATCGTTTATTAATTGCATATATTCAAAAAAGGGTAGTCCTTCCCCCAGGTGCGCCTAAAGTCTTATGATGATCCCTTTCAAAGCCGGTTAAACCATCAGGCTCGACTAAGAAATCAATGCCGGAGACTCCTTCTAGTAACCATCCCCGAAATCCAGGGAGGTGTTCTTGAAGACATGGCGGGCTCCAAGCTACACCCTTCTCTGCTACCAAATCATAGATCTTCCAGAGAAGACCAAAGCGAATGAGCTCACTCGATTCGCGTCTGATCCTCCATTCTTTCTCATAGACTGATGCTGAAAATCAGTCATTTAAGGAAAGATCCGGTGAATTCGCGACATTCCAGTACCAATGGACGTACCGAAGCCAATCCTTCATCCAGTTCCTGAGCAAAGACCACTCAAGGAAGTCCCGGACTCTTTCTGTTGGAAATCAAATAATTAATCAGGAGCCACCTTTAAATCCGAAGGTTTCATCTCTTGTTGAAGGAAGGAGATAATGAAACCGCGAAGATAAGGAAGCGAAAGCTCACTCTACCAAGCCACAATTCTAATGTCTCGTCATTGTGACCCCCCGAGGCTTGGTGTACATAGCAAGAACCCGCTCAAAGTGACGAGATCTTGTATGACTGAGTTTGGCAAGGACCCTATAACCTCCACCACCTATCATTACTAAGGTAGAGAACCTTCGTAATGATAGGATATTTTTTACATATAGCCATCAGACCATATGGATGATGGTAAGCAAGCAAACAACGAGCAGACATGGTATAAAAATCCATGCGTCCACCCTTGACGCAAAAGCGCTTAGCAAACTCAAATGCACCAGTGTCAGAAAGAAGAGATTTTTGAGTTTCAATTTGAACTCCTAATTTCGAAAATCAACTTCAGCAACTTGGGTATCAGCGATGACAACATCATCACCGAGCACATTGATTGGGACACATCAACTAAAGTGGCTTTTGAACGAGACCTATCGGCTTAGGGGCAGTTGCTACTAAAATGGGTGTACCCGGAACGGGGTTCCGATCTCTAAATGGATCTGCTATAGCTACTCGATCTCGATCAAATGGCTTTGGATCTGTCTCTACATCTGGAATATCTGTATGTAAGAGGATATGGAACTCAATATCGATCTGAAACGTCGAAGGGGTGCTCCATAGCGAAAACGGAGACTGCTTCTAGCCAACATCGGCTATGGATCACGCCCATCATCATAAGGGCATCTCGGTATGGGGTTGGATCATCGGCCCTGGTGATGGCTCCCCTTACTAGTAAAGGGAACAGGAAGGGATGCTATTGGTGCTATCGGTACTGCTCTCGTTATCATCGGCAGATATGCTTTTCTATTAGCGGGGGTCTTTCTCTACTGCTGTTGGTATCGGCTTCTGGATATGCTTCTGCTTTTACTGATGCTTATGGATTACTTGCTGGATCGAACCCAAAAACGTCTCGATTTGATCGGCCTGGCCTCGGGTGGTGGATCGAATGAACACTCAACTGCGTCATCACAGCTGCGATGGATGCCCCACCTTTATATCTCTTCCTTCTCACTTCTCAATAAAGGCGGGGATGGACTCTGAAATACTCCTCCGATCGGTTCCGACAGTCTTTTCTTCACCTTCTCTTCTCGGCATGATCCAGGCATTCAAGCTAGCAGATCAAATCATGGGTTCTCATCCCCAACGTTGGGAGAGGCAAGTGAGTCGGTTGGTTGAAATGCGGTTATGCCGGGTGGACTCAAGTCAAGTGGGAGGTGGCATCGTCTAACGTATAATAAAAGCACGCTTGCTTTTCTTGTTTCACTCTGCTTATTAGTTGAGGCACCGCAGCGTCCGCGTGTTCTCATCTAAGAAAGATGTACAGTGCTCGCGGAGCGCACTTGCGAAGGACCAACGACGAGCTATATAGAGGATAAGAGAAAGAATCCCTTCTTATCCTAAGGAACTAAGGAGTTAACGAGATCTCGCTTAAGGAGATATATAGCCAAGCGATTCACCACGCCAATAGGTGGGTTTGAGGATAGTAAGTAAGAAATTCACATAGAAGGCACCGCTGGAACTTGTGCATGCTTATACTAGGGAAAGAGCTATGAAATGCATTCCCCGCTCTCCTGAGGTCGAAAGAACCTTACCTGCGCTTTGGTGCTTTTGGCTATGCCATGTATTCAAAACCTTAGCTACTTTACTCGAAGTCGAAAGAGAATCGCTACATTAACATCAGCCGCTGCCACTGGCACTAACATAAGATCGAGCAAAGCACTTTTGTGAGGAAAAATCGTAACGTAAGCATTGCAGTGGAGCGAAGGGCTTTAGTTTAGAGGGATAAAGGGGATATGGGCGAGCTTGAAGCAGGGAGTCAATTAACAAAACAACGAGGCCATAGTTTACTAATAAGAACTATTGCGACTAATATAGCTACCCCGAAGAAAAGGCCCTTGGTTTAATATGCTTGTTAAAGTACTTGGTCATCTGCCTACGGTAATTTTCAGCATACGCAGATGCTTGTTCCCTTCTTTCCTCCAGCAAATCGAGGCATAGCCTCTGTTCAAGCTGGTTGGTTTCGGGATTATATTGTTGAACCCTGAGGCTGGGCATGCCAATCTCAACGGGTATAACGGCTTCTGAGCCATATGTCAATCTATACGGGGTTTCACCAGTTCCCTTCTTGGGTATACGCCCAGACCACATTGTATAGCTCATCCACCCATGCACCTTTATGGTCTTTTAACCTCTTTTCTAATTCCTTTAGCAAAACTTGGTATATCCGTTCGGTTAAACCATTTGTTTGAGGATGTTCTACAGAGGAGAACCTTAAGTCTATATGTAAAGCAGCACAAAAATTCTGAAACTTATTTCAATTAAACTGCTTACCATTGTCAGTGATCAACACGTGAGGAATTCCAAAACGGTAGACGACCTCCCTCTTGAAGAAGCTCCTTACCTTGGCCTCCGTGATTGCAGAGACGGGTTCAACTTCAATCCACTTTGTAAAGTGATCAACAACCACGATCAACCACCTTTTTCTGGCCAGCGGCTACTGGAAATGGTCCAAGAATGTCCATTCCCCCATTGTGCGAAAGGCCAGGGACTCCCAATAGACTTTAAGGGCTCAGGTGGTTGTCTGGGCACGTTGGCAAATTTCTGGCACTGGTCACATTTGAAACTCCTTAGCATCTGTGTTCATCGTTGGCCAATAATATCCTAAGAGGGCAGCCCTTCTGGATATTGCTAAAGCCCCTTCATGAGCACCACAGATGCCCTCATGTATTTCACGGAGAACATAGTCTCCTTCATCCTTCGAAACACATCTGGCCCAGGGATGGCTAAAAGATGTTCTGTAAAGGATGTCATCTTTAACAGCGTAGGCCGAGGCTTTCCTAACAACCTTGACAGCCTCTTGCTTATCATCAGGGAGTTTCCCCTCTTTCAGGTATTGGACAATGGGGATCATCCAAGGGTCTAACTCCTGAATTTCACAGAGCTCTTCTGTCTCAATGCTTGGTGCTTTTCAGTCTTCTTTTAACGACAACTTAGCAAACCTGTCATTGAGTTCTGATGCTGCTCTTGCCAACTCATCAGCTTCCTGGTTGGCTTCACGATTAACTTGCGTGATGGTCCACTCCCCCAAGGTTTTCCAGCTTGTTTAGGAGATGTTTAACCTTTAACAGGTACCGAGCCATTACGTCATCTTTTGCTTTGAATCCCCCTACGACCTGTTCCACCACTAACTGTGAATCGCTGTGGATGGTCAAGGATTCGGCTTTGACCTCAACGGCAAACCTAAGTCCTGCCAACAAGGCCTCATATTCAGCAACATTATTCGTTGCTGGAAAGGATAACCTAGCTGCATATTCCATCTTTATTAACGACGGACCCTGTAGGATTACCCCAATTCCAGCCCCTGTTTCATTCTGTGAACCATCAACATGGAGTGTCCAAGCTGTAGCTGTACGTTCAACCTGTGGAACCTCGGTGGAACCAGCCATTTCCATAACGAAGTCTGCCAGCACTTGGGCCTCTAAGGCAGTTTTTGGTTCATAACGAATGTCATGCTCCCCAAGTTCGACTGACCTTTGCACCAATCTCCTTGATGTTTCAGGTCGTTGCAAGGCTTTACGCAATGGTTGATCAGTCCTAACAACTATAGGGTGAGCTTGAAAATAATGCTTAAGCTTCTTGGCTGTCATCACAACTGCCAAAGCCAGCTTTTCTATTTGTGGGTACTTCATCTCTGCCCCTTTAAGGATCTACTGACATAATAGACAGGTTGTTGTTCAGTACCTTCTTCTCTAACGAGGACTGCTGCAATGGTCTCATGTCCAGCAGAGATGTACAAGTACAGGGGTTCATCCTTAATTGGGCGACTTAGAAGCGGTGGTGAACTGAGAAAGGTTTTCAGCTCTTCAAAAGCTTGAATACACTCATCGTTCCACTAAAACTTCTTTACGTCCCTTAAGGCTTTGTAGAATGGGAGACATCGCTTAGCTGAACAGGACATAAACCTAGCCAACGCGGTAACGAAAACGTTCAACTTCTGGATATCCCTGATGGTCTTAGGAGGTTGCATGTTCAACACAACTGTAATTTTTTCGGGATTGGCCTCAATCCCTCTTTCGGATATGAGAAAGCCTAGAAATTGACCTCCTTTGACACCAAAAGTGCATTTATCTGGGTTTAATTTCATCCCATAACGATTTAGCACTTCAAATACCTTTTCAAGGTCTTGTGGATGGTCATCTTCAGCCTGACTTTTGACAATTAAGTCATCAACGTAAACGACCATCGTACCATCTTGGATCAACTGATGAAACATCTTATTGACCAGCCTTTGGTAGGTAGCACCTGCATTTTGAAGACCAAAAGGCATTACTTCATAACAGTATGTGCCCCGATCTGTGACAAAAGATGTTTTAATCTTGTCATCTTCAAACATGGGTATTTGATGATACCCTTGAGCTGCATCCAAAAAGCTATATGGTTGATGACATACGGTGGCATCCACCATCTCATCTATATTAGGGAGTGGGTAGCTATCCTTTGGACAGGCTTTGTTCAAGTCAATGAAATCAACACGCATTCTGAACTTACCATTGGACTTTTTAACTAACACCACGTTTGCGAGGAATCTGGGTAATGCACTTCCTTGATGAACCCAACTGATTCGAGCTTGTCTATCTCATCAGAAATGGCTTTCTGCCTTTCGGATGCAAACCTTCTCTTTTTCTACTTTACAGGCTTAGCATCTTTGTACACGTTCAACCTATGACAGGCATCACTGGGATGAATCCCTTGGATTCCCTTAGGATGTGTAGCAAATGACGATGCATTACGCTCCAGCACATCTCTCACTTTGAGGTGTAGGTCTATGTTCATCTCCGTACCTAGCTTGACCTCTTTGTGATTGCCTAGCCTAACCTTGTTCAGGTCCCCCACAGGCTCTGCTTTCTTTTCTGTGTCCACTTTATGGACCTCCGAATCATCAATGTGGAAAGCCTCACCTTTACTCTCTGATAAGCTTGCCACTTTATAGCACTCCCTGGAGGCATCTTGGTTACCATGTATGGTCACCACTCCATTGCTAGTTGGGATTTTAATGGTGAGATACCTTACGGAGGTGACGGCCCCTGTTTCAAACAACCAGGGCCTCCCCAGTAACCCGTTGTAGGCTAACGGCATTTCTAAACGGCACTGTGCACACGCTAGTCGTACCTGTGTCTGGGTTACCTAGCTCAACTTCGAGGTTGATCGTACCCATAGGTGAAATGGGTGCCCCTCCAATTCCTGTCAAGGGTGTCCCGGCGATTGTGAGATCAATAGATGATCCCTTCATTGCTTTAAAGGTATCCCAAGTTATCAGGTTCACTGCACTGCCATTGTCGACGAGCAACCTCTTGGAAACGAATCCCCTGTGGAGGTAGAAGCTTTAGC